AACACTATTCTTTGTCTTTGTGGTTATAATGCTAAAATATCAAGTCGGCTCATTAATCTTTTAATCTTAATTATTATAGGCCTCTTAAATCTTCTATTTCCCTTAACTATTTTTATTTTTCGTAATTTAGTATTTCTTTTTATTTGTATGTAATACCACCTTAATGTTGTTTTTTTTATTGATTGATAGGAATTTTCTTGTTAAGATCCTATAAATCGACTGAAACCTCAGATTCATACTAGAACCACGATGATTCAATAAAATCTTCAAACTAAGCCCAAAGATTGCATGAGTCAAAACCGTTGTATCATCGCTTATTTAATATAATGACTAAAAATCCAAAAAAAAATTGATCAAAATAAGAAAGAATGAATATACAAAGGGTTTGAAAAAAGAAAAATCTTTCAATTTATACTCTCTAACTCTAATCTCTAATTCTTTGAACTTTTTTGTTGTAGTCCGGTCGCGGGATCTCTCTCTATATATTAAATATGAATCATAGTTGGACTAATTCGTAATCTATTTCATATATTCCGTGCTCCAAATACTCGAATAAATACCTGACGAGGTAAAAACCCCATCTCTATCAAGATGACAGACCCATCCTCTGTACTATCAATAGGATCCATTATAACAAGTCGCACACTCATATTCCAAAAATACAGAAAGAAATAAATTCCACGATCGAACTACCAAAATAGAATAGGGATGGGCTAAAAAAATCCGAGATCCAAACGCTTCACTTTGTATTGAAAAACGAGGACTTCACTATTCTTGTAAATTAAATCTAATTCATTGAAATTCCATCCAATAAAACAGAAGAATTATAAATCTCCAAAATAATAGATAAGAATATCGCAAATAAAGCCATTGCGACACCCATCAAAGGAGTAGTCCCCCATCCCGGAGCTACTTTACCATATTCCGAATTCAATGGTTTCAATAAAGTCCCTACAAAAGTTCGTCTTGGACCAGACTTAGAACTGCCCTCAATGCTTTGTGTAGCCATAAGTACTATTTTTATTTTATTTTGTATTAATTAAGATCTGTTGACTTTGTATAGCATTCTGTTATAAATAAATTAGCATAGATCCATTGCGGTCTTGTCTTGAAATAGATAATAATGGAAACAGCAACCCTAGTCGCCATCTCTATATCTGGTTTACTTGTAAGTTTTACGGGGTATGCCTTATATACTGCTTTTGGGCAACCCTCTCAACAACTAAGGGATCCCTTCGAAGAACACGGGGACTAGTTGAAGGAAAGAGCTTCCTAAGATTTTGAAGCTCTTTCCTTCAACTAAGATAATGAAAAATAACTAAGATGATGAAAAATCATTTCATCTTTTTAGTTGGAACTTTAGGCGGTTCTCGAAAAAAGATAGCGAAAAAAATTATTCCTAAAGTCGAAACTAAGAGAAATGTATAAACCAATGCTTCCATAGATTCGATTGTGGTTTACAATTATAACTTCCATACCTGTTTATTTTGGATCACCCTCCAGCTAAAAAAAAAGAGCAAGATTCAAAGAAAGGGTGGCAATTCAAATTAAAATATCGTCGGTACCTTCTTTCAAATAAAAAAAAAATAGAGGAGAGGTGAAAAGTAAGAAATCAATGGTGTATCAAACTACTTGTCTTCTTGTAGTTGGATCCCCCAGTTTCTGGAATGCTCCAAATTCAACTTGAGCGTCTAAATCTGGATCAATCCCAGCAAAAACATCTCTGAACAAAGTTCGAGCACCATGCCAGATGTGTCCGAAGAAGAAGAGCAGAGCAAATGAAGCATGCCCAAAAGTAAACCAACCCCTTGGACTGCTCCTAAAAACACCATCGGATTTCAAAGTAGCACGATCTAATTCAAAAATTTCACCCAATTGAGCGCGTCTAGCATATTTTTTCACAGTGGCAGGATCGCTATAACTGACCCCATTTAGTTCGCCACCATAGAACTCAACAGTTACACCTACTTGTTCGACACTATACTTCGACTCTGCCCTTCGAAAAGGAACATCAGCTCGAACAATTCCGTCTCCGTCTACCAAAACAACCGGAAATGTTTCAAAAAAAGTAGGCATGCGGCGTACAAAAAGTTCACGCCCTTCTTTATCTCTAAAGATAGGATGTCCTAACCATCCAACAGCTATCCCGTCCCCACTGTCCATTGAGCCTGCTCTGAACAATCCGCCCTTTGCCGGATTATTGCCGATGTAATCATAAAAAGCTAATTTTTCGGGAATTTTAGACCAAGCTTCAGATAAACTTTGATTTTCGGCTAGCCCAGCACCAACTCTTCGATATATTTCTTGCTGGAAGTATCCTTGATCCCATTGATAACGAGTCGGACCAAATAATTCAATCGGGGTAGTTGCTGAACCATACCACATAGTTCCAGCAACAACAAAGGCTGCAAAAAAGACAGCAGCGATACTACTGGAAAGGACGGTTTCAATATTTCCCATACGTAATCCTTTGTATAGACGTTGAGGCGGACGGACACTAAGATGGAATAAGCCCGCTAATATGCCTAATGTCCCTGCTGCAATATGATGAGAGGCTATTCCGCCCGGAACAAAAGGATCAAAACCTTCCACACCCCATGCCGGACTTACAGATTGTACCCTTCCGGTAAGTCCATACGGGTCGGACACCCATATTCCAGGACCGTACAATCCGGTTACATGAAAAGCGCCAAACCCAAAACAAGCCACCCCCGAGAGAAATAAATGAATTCCAAAGATCTTGGGCAAGTCCAAAGAAGGTTTTCCCGTACGTTCATCACAAAATATTTCTAGATCCCAATACACCCAATGCCAGATAGCTGCCAAGAAGCACAAGCCAGAAAACACAATATGAGCTCCAGCCACACCTTCATAACTCCAAATACCCGGATTCGTTACGGTTCCTCCAGTGATACTCCAACCGCCCCATGAATTGGTTATCCCTAAACGAGTCATGAAAGGTATAACGAACATGCCTTGTCTCCACATTGGGTCGAGAACAGGATCAGAGGGATCAAAAACTGCTAATTCATATAGAGCCATCGAGCCGGCCCAACCAGCAACCAAAGCTGTATGCATTATATGGACAGACAGCAAACGACCGGGATCATTCAATACAACAGTATGAACACGATACCAAGGCAAACCCATGGAAATACCCCCTTATCAACGAAAAATAGACACTATGTAACTTTATTGCACTGAAAAAACTATGTTATATATTTCCACTTTTCAGTGGATTATCCGGGGGAAAGGATTACTATTTTTATTTTAGTAATATTTTAGTAATAATGTAAGAATTCGGTTTGTAAGAAACAAGGGAAGCAGATCTATTCTATACCCGATAAGTAACAATACGCAATGGCAGGGTTGGCCATCTATCTTTATCTATATCTATGAGCGAATGCATACATATTTGTTCATCGTTCAAAGGGCCTAATCGTATTTGTAAGAATTTTACTTTTTAAGTTTGTCTCCCTTTACTTTATTTAAGATTTCGTTTTTTTATGAACTTATCGAATCTAAACATAAAATATGATAAAGCCCAATCTTATTAACACTTTATGAAAAAAAAAATTCATTGTTACGCTTTCACATCAAAGTGATGAATTAGAGTATTTCATTTTTTTTTTTCATTAAATGCCTATTGGTGTTCCAAAAGTTCCTTTTCGAAATCCTGGAGAGGACGATTCAATTTGGATTGACATATAGTGCGACTTGTCAGATATATTGGGTCATATGGGATTTTCCCGTTCTCCCCCCCGATCGGGATATACTCTGTTTCGCCCAAGAAAGATTGATTAAATCTAAATCATCAAAAATTGGGAGCGTGAAATAAAATTAAGTGCAATTGCTTTCCTTTTTTTTGGGGGGTATACAGATTAATATTATCCAATTTAGAATAATTTATGGTTGGCTTGCTTGTTTGGACCAATAAAATGAAGTATCCAGGCTTCGTTTAGAAAAAACCAATCAGTAAAGTAATATATCGAGCATTACTACTTGTATCCTATTCTATTTAATTTCTAATTTATAAGTAGATAAGTTAATAAGTTATTAAGTAGATAAGTAGAAGTAATATCAAATTGATAATCATAATCAATGGAATAATATGATGAATACATTAAATATTCGGCGTAAAGCATGAAATGAAAAAAAAGTGTAGCAAAAGGGTGTGGTATGGGGGCATTTGCCCTATATGTGCAAATCAAAATCGGGCGGATCTTTACTCGGAGTAGAGCGCAAACCTAAAAGAATTGAATAAGACCCTTCGGGAACAAGAAAATGGCATCACGATTTGAATTGGATCAAGATGAAAAATACATCAATGATGAAGTTAGTTTGATAAGTTTAATGAATTCTTTTTTAGATGTAAACACATCAAAACTCATCTTTCTTGAAAAATGGAAGAAAAGCCCTCCGTTAGAATAGAAGTTAGACAGAACTCACTAGCAAAAAAGGGGGGGGGCTGGAATCTACACATTGATTCTTTTTTTTTTCGCGATTTATTTGGTGAACCGTATGCATCAAAAGGTACATGTACGGTTTATAGGGGGTAGTTTTTTATCCTAATCAATCGACTTTATCGAGAAAGATTACTGTTTTTAGGTCAAGATGTTGATAGCGAGATTTCGAATCAACTTATCGGTCTTATGGTATATCTCAGTATAGAGAGTGAGACCAAAGATTTGTATTTATTTATAAACTCTCCCGGCGGATGGGTAATACCGGGAATAGCTATTTATGATACTATGCAATTCGTGCGACCGGACGTACAGACAGTATGCATGGGATTAGCCGCTTCAATGGGATCTTTTATCCTGGTCGGAGGACAAATTACCAAACGTCTAGCATTCCCTCACGCTCGGCGCCAATGGGTTTTTATTTGAAAGAAAACTATGCCTTCGCCGTCTGAACTATGAATATTAAGTAATAATAGCATGGCATTTCGAATTCGATATAAGAAATTTTTTTTCTTGTTTTTTAAAACGGTAGATTATGTATCGAAAGATTAGTATGAGATATAGGGATATTTACGATTTTATCTTATCTATCGGGATCTATTTCAGCGTCACAAACTTTTTTGTTTTCACGCCCGGGGACTCTTAACACATTTATGTTATGAAAGAGTACGAAAAAAAAAATTATATTATTTTTTTATTTGCATTTGAAAAAAGAAACTTTGGGATTGCTAAATCGCCCATGAAATAAAGCAACGGAACCACCATAGTATTTTTTTAACTCCTAAAAAAAAAGAAGGGCGGTTATTGTATTATTTACCGATCTAGGCATGAGAAATGAAATATTCTCTGTTTTTATTCAATGAAAGGTAAAAGTAAATTCTATTGTGGAGCCGTATGCAATGCGCAAACAATGCCTGTACGGTTGTTCAATTTTATCTTTTTTTTTTTTCTTATTATTCGTTATCTCTTCTCTTTCTCGTCACCGTATCAGCCGAGATAGAGTAACCATCGATTATCTTATATCCTCAGGGTAATGATTCATCAACCTATTGCTGGTTTTTATGAAGCACAAGCAAGAGAATTTGTCCTGGAAGCGGAAGAACTACTGAAACTTCGCGAAATCCTGACAAGGGTTTATGCACAAAGAACGGGTAAACCCTTATGGGTTGTATCCGAAGACATGGAACGAGATGTTTTTATGTCAGCTACAGAAGCCCAAGCTTATGGAATTGTTGATCTTGTAGCAGTTGCCTAAAAAATAGCAGGAATTTTATGCAATCGCAGTTTGCGATTTTATTTATTATTTTTATTCTTTTCTTTTTTTAACTATTAATATAGAAAATTAATATAGAAAATAAATAACTCATAATCGTCCGGTTAGGATCGATCTAAACCAGCCCATTATGCATACAATTCAACATGCCAACTATTAAACAACTTATTAGAAACACAAGACAGCCAATCAGAAATGTCACCAAATCCCCCGCACTTGGGGGATGCCCTCAGCGCCGAGGAACATGTACTCGGGTGTATGTGCGACTCGTTCAGATCATGGGTTCGGATAAGATAAAATAAAGGAAACCATTTTTCCGCTATCCGTGAGCAGTACGGATGAATAGGATAGAATAGAAGAAAGCCCTTCGCTATCTAAAAAAAACATTTATCATGCCCCGCTCTTGTGTATCAAATTTATGGTTTCCATTGGTGCATTAATCACCTCCATTTTCAATTTAAAATGAGAAAGAATTCCCATTGGTAGCAAATGATTAGTCGTTAAGCAGGGGAAATCTTATTTTAATTTAAATTAAAATAAAAAAAGGCCGAAAGTTATGCCCCTACTCTTGCAAGAACGGACTAACAGGGTCAGCCAATCCGCTAATTTTCATAATTAAATACCGTTACTGTATAGATAGATCTCGTTGTGAAAGAACTATTACTGGAGAATTCATGAGTAGAGCTAAAAAGTATGAACTGTACAAGTTAGCAATAGCATTGATTAAATGATTAAATGAGGAAAGGGGCTCCGGTGTATAGAGCAGACCTCACCGTTTAATAAATAACCATAGAAACGATGGAACCCACTAATTTTTTAGCTATTTCTAGTTATTACTTTTTTATTCGGTTTTTGTTTGATACCCAATATCAATACAATTTTTTTTTTCTCTTTTTCTAGGCGAAATACCTAGAAAAAAAAAAAGAACAAATCGTGGTTGGGAAGGTTATAGTAGCAAAAGCCGTTGGAATTATTATTTTATACATTGGCAGAATCCGTTTTGTTAATATAGAAGGGGGAAAACGAATAACTGAAAGAAAAGAAATTTATTAGTTATTCATCAAAGTTTCGTTTATTCAATGACCAGAATTAGACGAGGATATATAGCGCGGAGGCGTAGAACAAAAATTCGTTTATTCACATCAAGTTTTCGAGGGGCGCATTCAAGACTTACTCGAACTATTATTCAACAAAAAATAAGAGCTTTGGTTTCGGCCCATCGGGATAGAGATAAGCACAAAAGAAATTTTCGTCGTTTATGGGTCACTCGGATAAATGCAGTAATTCGCGAAAGCAGGGTATCCTATAGTTATAGTAGATTCATAAACAATCTGTCCAAGAGACAGTTGCTTCTTAATCGTAAAATACTTGCGCAACTAGCTATATTAAATAGGAATTGTCTTTATATGATTTCGACTGACATTAGAAAATAAGGAAAGTGGAAGGAGTACATCGGGATGTTTTACATACACGTTATTTCCGGGAGAATGAATTCCGAGAAGGTAGAATAGAAATTAATATGATAAAATAAGAGAATATGATCAGGTAGCCAAACTGAGTAAAAACTTGAATTTAGATAAAAAAAACGATTTTTTTTTCCAATTCGTTTTTTTCTTACAAGACGACGACAATCAAATCTAGATTTTCAGATTTTTCGAACAAAATATCAATTTAATTTGAGCTCGGATTCGAATTTTGATTTTGATTCAATTGAAGAGTAACCCTATTTTTTTCTAGTTCTAAGACCCGAAGTGCGAGCGACCAATTCGTTTTTTTCAAAATGTTTTTCATTATTAAGAAAAGGTAACAAAGATAAAATACGGGCTTGCTTTATAGCAATAGTAATTAATCGTTGTTGTTTTAAAGTTAATCTATTTACCCGCCTAGATAATATTTTTCCTTGTTCACTAATAAATCGAGTAATTAAACTTATATTTCTATAATCAATTCGATCCCCCGATTGGATCGGGGGCAAACGCCTACGAAGGGGTCGCTTGGACTTAAAAAAAAGTCGCTTGGATTTATCCATGGTTTGTTTAGTCCTTATTTTGAAAATCCTATTTCTTATAATTCTAAATCATTATCATTTTTGATCCGATCAAGTAAAATAAATAGGATTTTCCTTCTTTCTTGTTTCTATTTCAATATAGAATTTACAATATTGAAATTATTTACAATATTCAATTTATTAAAATTGTATATACAATTTTATAAATAGATTTTATCTTCCCATATTATATCCTAATAGGATATTTTTTGTTAATATATCATTTTTCATCTTCCCTGTAAAGCCGCTATCGTTTCCGTCTATTTCTTTATCTCCCCATGAATTGTATGCTTGGAACAATAGGGACAGAATTTTCTCAATTCCAATCGATTAGGCGTATTGTGTCGATTCTTTTGAGTACTATATCTGGAAATGCCTCTTGGTTTCTTATTAACATTGTTTCGAACACAACCGGTACATTCCAAAATAATTCTTACTCGGACATCTTTACCCTTGGCCATGAGCCCCTCCCTCACCTTGGTTTTTTATTTACTCAACGCTTCGATTTTCCGATCTGAAGAGAAGAAGAGCGGAATAAAAAAAAAATCGAAGTTGCTAGCTCGAAATCAAATCCAGAAATAAAATTATAAAAAATTTCATTGCAACCCAATATCCTAATAAAAAAAAAAAGTAATAAAATAATAAGTAATACAATGCTTTGAAAATATATTTAAATTAGAAGTTTAGTACAGTATTTCATTTAAACATCGTATATGATACTCTCGCCCTAGCTACATTTTTATTTCCGTTTTCTTAATTGACGTTAATTTACTTGAAGACGGGGCCCGCGCTCTGAATTTTTCTGCGGCTGCGGTTGAATAAACTTTCTTTTATTCTATTTTTTTTTTTATTTATAAATAAAAAAAAAATAGAATAATTTTTATAAAAATAAAGAAGAGGAGGTAGCAGTCACAGATATTTAATTGTATCTCTAATCTTCTTCACAACCCCCGTTATTGTTATGTTAATAAAATAACTAGAATGAAAAAAATGGGAATGTCAACGCATCCGGGAAAAAGCGATTGATCTCTATCAATAGACCGGCTAAAGCCCCGAACCATAGAGTACTTATTACCGGGGCTACAGATAGATATGTTTTTAGATCTCGCATTTTAAATCCTCCTTATTGTAATAATTGTAATATAATTGTAATAAATAATATTTATTGTAATACCTAATGGTAATACATATATGATCAGATCAGATATATAGTTAAATAAAAAAAGATGAGATGTATATATAAAAAAAAGCCACTTGCGTTTGGTTTGTACACAGAATCCAGAATTCAAATTGAAATGTACAACGCTTTGATAGATAAGATTTTCCTTTTCTTAAAAGAACAAAATATATATCTTTTTTCCTATTTTATTTTTTCATATACCATAGAATATCATATAATAAAATAAAAAAAAAAGTTTATTATTATATGATAAAAAAATGATATGAGATCAAAAAAAAAGACGAAATAGAAAGATCAAAATAGCAAGATAATATGTATATCAATGAAGAAAATAAAATAAGTATATAGAAAAGAAGGCAGGAATTCTCTACAATGACATTGTAATCCAATTGAATTGAAATGAAAGGGATGTAGCGCAGCTTGGTAGCGCGTTTGTTTTGGGTACAAAATGTCACGGGTTCAAATCCTGTCATCCCTACCTATCACTTCGCCTCAGAGCCATAACGGGGGTCCGTTGAGATCAATAAAAATTGGACATGACATACCTACTCTTTAATTTCTATTTTATATCATATTATATATCATCCTATAGCCCTTCAACATGTATTGTAGTTAAAAAAAAAAAAGACTTTTTTTCCTTACAGTCTTTTTTTTTTGTAATTTCGGGGTAAGAAAGCGCTCTTAGTTCAGCTCGGTAGAACGTGGGTCTCCAAAACCCAATGTCGTAGGTTCAAGTCCTACAGAGCGTGATTCCGTTCTTGTTTTTTTAGGTCGAAATTTTTACGTAAAAAATGGAACAGCAATCTGAATTTGACCTCCCCCTTTCTTGAATCCGAAGGAGGTCAAAAAAGCGAGGTATTAATTAATCAAAGGTCCAACTGATCACCACGTCTGTATTGTAAATATGCAGTTACGAATAATCCAGCCAAAGTAATAGGAATTAGACCTAAAACGATTCCAAATAGAAAAACTTCAATCATTTTAATTTCTTTGATTCAATTTCTTTGAAAGGGAAAGGGAGAGGTAATATTTATTTT